CTCCTGGCAGTATCCGTATAAAACTACGTCGGATCTTTCCTGAAACATAACCTAGAATCAGATCCTCATTATCTAAACGAACCCGGAACATGCCATTGGGAAGGGATTCAGTAATTAAACCTTCATGAATCCATTTTTGTTCTTTCATTCCAGGTAAAACCTCCTTGAAGTATCAATTAATGGAGGAGGAACGATATTAGACAACCCGCCCTTTCTCTTTTTTTTTTCACAAATAGGAAGTTTCGGATCCAATTCGGATAATAGAAGGATTACCATATATAACACAAAATTTCTCCTCCGATTCCTTCTTGTCGAGCCTCTCGATCTGTCATTATACCTCGAGAAGTAGAAAGAATTATAATCCCCATTCCACCTAAAATTCTAGGAATTCGTTGATAGTTAGAATAGATTCGTAGACCAGGTCGACTGATCCGTTTTAAATTTAAAAGATTTCTATAGGGCCTTCTCCTATTCCTTCTATGTCGCAGGGTTAAAACCAAAAAAGATTTGTTGCTTTCCCGATGTTTCCTCACGTTTTCGATAAAACCTTCTCGTAAAAGTATTTTAACAATGTTTTCGGTAATATTTGTAGATGCTATTCGAACCACTCTTTTTCTATCCATGTCAGCATTTCGTATAGAGGTTATTATGTCAGCAATAGTGTCTCTACCCATGATGAACTAAAATTATTGGTTTCTCCGAATTTTGATATAATCAACATGTTTTTCTTTTTTACTTCTTTTATTTATCTATGAATATGAATTATTCAAGGTATATGCATGAGACACAATCTACTAATTAATCTTAATCTATTTTTTCAAATACCCTACTATAACCATATCACGCTCTTATCTTATAATACCTCGGGAGCTAATGAAACTATTTTAGTAAAATTTAACTGTCTCAATTCCCGGGCGATCGCACCAAAAACTCGAGTTCCTTTTGGATTTCCTTCTTGATCAATGACAACTGCAGCATTGTCATCATATCGTATTATCATACCATTGTCACGTTTGAGTTCTTTACAGGTACGTACAATTACAGCTCTGACCACTTCTGATCTTTCTAGGGGCATATTTGGTACTGCTTCTTTGATCACAGCAACAATAATGTCACCAATATGAGCATATCGGCGATTGCTAGCTCCTATAATTCGAATACACATCAATTCTCGAGCCCCGCTGTTATCCGCTACATTCAAATGGGTCTGAGGTTGAATCATATCATTTTTTTTTAATCTGTTCGTTGAATGCAAAGGGCGAATAAAAAAAAAGAAATATTGTTTGTCCAAAAAATAGAAACCTGCGATTGTTTTTTTTTTTTTCATTCCCAAGACCTATTTCTTTTGGTTTTACATTCTTATCCCGAAATAGTGAATTGGGTTCGTATAGGCATTTTGGACGCTGCTATTGAAATAGCTTTTCTGGCTATATTTTCTGTTACTCCAACCATTTCATAAAGTATTCGACCTGGTTTAACAACAGCTACCCAATATTCAGGGGATCCTTTTCCCGAACCCATACGGGTTTCTGTGGGTCTTACTGTAACTGGTTTGTCTGGAAATATACGTACCCATATTTTTCCGCCACGACGCGCATTTCGTGTCATTGCTCGTCGTCCGGCTTCTATTTGTCTAGATGTGATCCAAGCGGGTTCAAGTGCTTGAAGAGCATATTTACCGAAACAAATCTGATTACCTCGATAAGATATTCCCTTCATTCTTCCTCTATGTTGTTTACGGAATCGGGTTCTTTTGGGGTTATAGTTGATGGTTGTTTCTCAATTCCATCTCTACTACAGAACTGGACGTGAGAGTTTCTTCTCATCCAGCTCCTCGCGAATAAAAGGATTCAAATAAAAAATTTAAAAATATTTAAATTGAATTAAGATATCCATGTATTTAATGAATAATACACTGAATCGTGGGATTCTTTGAGATTTCATCTAATCTATTAGTAATTTTTATATCGTATTTGGATATATAACTAAATATATTAAAGATCTATTTCTATTTATAGATACTATTTTTTGATAAGGTTATAACGTATAACGAATCATTATTTTATTTTGTCCTTTATCGTATCGGATTGCCCAAAATTTAGCAACCCAAGAAAATCAAGTTTTCGCGGGCGAATATTTACTCTTTCAATATCTATTTCAGTTGTAGGGTTAGCTCATGACTTCTCAGAATAGATGAATTGGTTCCCGGTTCGTTCCGCCATCCCGACCAATGAATCATTAGGATTCGTTTTCAATAGAATCTTCTAGATTCATAGGTTCCATCGTTCCCATCGCTCCTTGCTTAATGGTTAGGCCTGAATTCTACAATGGAGCTCTTAATTCAATTTGTTCTTGAGTCAATTTTCTCAGTCTTTATTGGCTCGAGGCTCTTGATTTTTTTTTCTATGAACAAATTCATTTAATTATCGATAAATCAGTATTGATGCTTTATTACACTGCCTTTATATGAGATAATTCATAGACCTTACATATTGGAATC